TAGTAATATTATTTTATTTGATTGAATTATTTATTTCTCTTGTTTCTCTTGAAATTGATTCACTGTTCATTTCTACACACGTCTTTTTTTCGGAGGTCTACAGCCATTATGTGGCATAGGGGTTACATCCCGTACGAAAGTTAATAGTATACCACTTCTACGAATAGCTCGTAATGCTGCGTCTCTTCCGAGACCGGGACCTTTTATCATGACTTCTGCTCGTTGCATACCTTGATCTACTACTGTACGAATAGCATTTGTTGCTGCAGTTTGAGCGGCAAAGGGTGTACCTCTTCTCGTACCCTTGAATCCCGAAGTACCGGCAGAGGCCCAGGAAACCACCCGACCCCGTACATCTGTAACCGTGACAATGGTATTATTGAAACTTGCTTGAACATGAATAACTCCCTTTGGTATTCTACGTGCACTCTTACGTGAACCAATACGTACATTCCTACGTGAACCAGTTCTCGGTATAGCTTTTGCCATATTGTATCATCTCATAAATATGAGTCAGAAATATATGGATATATCCATTTCATGTCAAAAGAGATTCCTTATTTGTACATTGAGCCTTTTAACGAGTCTGATTATCCTTGTCTTTGTTTATGTCTCGGGTTGGAACAAATTACTATAATGCGCCCCCGCCTACGGATTAGGCGACATTTTTCACAAATTTTACGAACGGAAGCTCTTATTTTCATATTTGTCATTCCTTATCTTAATTCTAAATCTACTTCTTGGTAGAAAATAAGTTTCTTGAAATTTTTCATCTCGAATCGTATTGAATAAAAACGCCCTAATCTTTCGAATCCTTGTTTCGGAGTCGATAAATTATACGTCCTCTGGTTGAATCATAACGACTTACTTCAATTTTGACTTTATCTCCCGGCAGTATCCGTATAAAACTACGTCGGATCTTTCCTGAAACATAACCTAGAATCAGATCTTCATTATCTAACCGAACCCGGAACATGCCATTGGGAAGCGATTCAGTAATTAAACCTTCATGAATCCATTTTTGTTCTTTCATTTCAGGTAAAGCCCCCCTGAAGTATCAACTAATGAAGGAGAAACGATATTAGACAACTCACCCCTTTTCTTTTTTTTTTTACAAATAGGAAGAGGTTTCGGATCCCATTTGGATATTAAAAGGATTACCATATATAACACAAAATTTCTCCGCCGATTCCTTCTAGTCGAGCCTCCCGGTCTGTCATTATACCTCGAGAAGTAGAAAGAATTACAATCCCCATCCCACCTAAAATTCTAGGAATTCGTTGAGAGTTAGAATAGATTCGTAGACCGGGTCTACTGATCCGTTTTAAATTTAAAAAATTTCTATAGGGTCTTTTCCCATTCCTTCTATGTCGAAGGGTTAAAACCAAAAAATAGTTGTTTTTTTCTCGATGTTTTCTGACGTTTTCGATAAAACCTTCTCGGAAAAGTATTTTAACAATATTTTCGGTAATATTAGTAGATGCTATGCGAACAACTCTTTTTCTATCCATATCAGCATTTCGTATAGAGGTTATTATCTCAGCAATAGTGTCTCTACCCATGATGAACTATAATTATTGGTGCCTGAAATTGGATATAATCAACATGTTTTTCTTTTTTTTTTTCTATTGGTTGATGAATAGGAATTTTTTAAGGTATATGCGTGAGACACAATCTACGAATTAATCTAGTTCTTAATCTAGTTCTTTCAAATACCCCAAAGATATCACGATCTCATTTTATTTTATAATACCTCGGGAGCTAATGAAACTATTTTAGTAAAATTTAATTGTCTCAATTCCCGGGGGATTGCACCAAAAATTCGAGTTCCTTTTGGATTTCCTTCTTGATCAATCACAACTGCAGCATTGTCATCATATCGTATTATCATACCGTTGTCACGTTTAAGTTCTTTACAGGTACGAACAATTACAGCTCTCACTACTTCTGATTTTTCTAGGGGCATATTTGGTACTGCTTCTTTGATCACAGCAACAATAACGTCACCAATATGAGCATATCGACGATTACTAGCTCCTAGGATTCTAATACACATTAATTCTCGAGCCCCGCTGTTATCCGCTACATTTAAATGGGTCTGAGGTTGAATCATATCAAATTTTGAGTCTATTCTTCCAATGCAAAGGATGAAGAAAATAAAAGAAATATTGTTTGTCCAAAAAAAGAAACTTGCGTTTTTGTTTCATCCCCAAGATTCATTTCCGTCGGTTCTACATTTTTATCCCGAAATAATAAATTGAGTTCGTATCGGCATTTTGGATGCTGCTATTAAAATAGCCCTTCTAGCTATATTTTCGCTTACTCCACCCATTTCATATAGTATTCGCCCCGGTTTAACAACAGCTACCCAATATTCAGGGGATCCTTTCCCCGAACCCATACGTGTTTCGGCAGGTCTTACTGTAACTGGTTTGTCTGGAAATATACGGACCCATATTTTTCCACCACGGCGTGCATTTCGTGTCATTGCTCGTCGACC